GACCTTTTATCATGACTTCTGCTCGTTGCATGCCTTGATCCGCTACTGTTCGAATAGCATTTCCTGCTGCGGTTTGAGCGGCAAATGGTGTTCCTCTTCGTGTACCCTTGAATCCACAAGTACCAGCAGAGGACCACGAAATGACCCGACCCCGTACATCTGTAACAGTCACAATGGTATTGTTGAAACTTGCTTGAACATGAATAACTCCCTTTGGTATTTTACGAGTATGCTTACGAGAACCAATACGTCCATTTTTACGCGAACCAATTTTTGGTATAGGTTTTACCATATCTTATTCTCTTTTTGTTATTTCATAAATAGAAGTCCGAGGTATATGGATATATCCATTTCATGTCAAAAACGGATGCTTTATATTTTTTTTTAATTAGAAACTACAATTAATATTCTATTAATTGTATTCGATATCTATGTATTCTATTTCTATTAATATAGAATACAATTACCAAAAATTGAATTTCTGATTTATTTAAAATATAAAAAATATCTATTATACTTATAATAGTTATAATATATATAAATATAATTTAGAATTTCAATAATTTGAAATTTGCATATATTCAAATATGTTACTATATATCTTATATACTATATATCTTAATATAAATAATATGATTTATATATATAATCGTATATAATTTTATGTAATTTAGTGTAATTTATATTAGATTGAAATTCAAAATCTTTTAAATATTGTTATTTGTGCATTCAGTCCTTTATAATTGAAAGCCCTTTCTTGTGGAAATATTATCCCTGTCTTTGTTTATGTCTTGGATTGGAACAAATTACTATAATTCGCCCTCGCCTGCGGATCAATCGACATTTTTCACAAATTTTACGAACAGAGGCCCTTATTTTCATATTTGTCATTCCTTAACTTAATCCCGAATCCATTTAATTGGAAGAAAATATGGTTTCCTTAAATTTTTAACTTCTAAAATCGTACCCCAAAATGTTGAGGCTGAAAAAACGGTGAGTGTAATAAAATAACTTATACTTTCATTTTCGCTTTCTCTGTCGTATACGTATAAAAGAAGAGTACGTCGAACCTTTTCAGAAAGATAGTCTAAAATCATATTTTCATTATGAAAATAAAAATGAACCTGGAACATACCTCTGGAAATTTATTCAATAATTTAATTAAACCCTCATGAATCCGTTTGTTTTTTTTATTCCTATTCCTGTTAAACCCCTTTCACGCATTCATTAAAGTATGAGGAGTGATATCAGAGACCTGTGTTTTCTCTCTCTCTCTTTTTTTCACAAAAATTTATAGAAGTTTTGCATTTCATATAATATAATTCGGATATCAGAAAGATTACCATATATAACATAAAACTTCTCCGCCGATTCTTTCTAATCGAGCCTCTCGATCTGTCATTATACCTCTAGAAGTAGAAAGAATTACAATCCCCATCCCTCCTAAAATTCTTGGAATTTGTTGATAATTCGAATAGATTCGTAGACCAGGTGTACTGATCCGTTTTAAATTCAAACTCGTTTTATATGATCCTTTTCTATTTCTTCTATACCGTAGAGTTAAAACTAAAAAAAAATTGTCCCTTTCCCTATGTTTTCTCACGTTTTCAAGAAAACCCTCTCGTAAAAGCATTTTTACAATGTTTTCAGTGATGTTAGTAGATGGTATTTGAACCGTTCCTCTTCTATTCATGTCAGCATTTCGTATGGAGGTTATTATGTCAGCGATGGTGTCCTTACCCATAATAAAGGAAAATCTATGTTGCCCTTTCCTTTCGATATAATCAACATGCTCCTTTTTTTTTACTTTTTTTTTTCTGAAATTTGATTTTAAATATATATATATTCAATATTTGATATTTATTTTCAAATATGAGATTGAAATATGAAAATATTTTTTTTTTATTATATAAAATTATATATATTATATAAAATTATATATACATATATATAATATACTACTAATAGAATTAAATAATTATTTAATAATTAATAGAATTAATTACTACAGAAGGTATATGTGTAAGACATAATCTATTAAGTAATCTATTTCATTCACAAATGATATATCTATATCATGGTTTCGGCTTATAATACCTCAGGTGCTAATGAAACTATTTTAGTGAAATTTAACTGTCTCAATTCCCGGGGGATTGCGCCAAAAATTCTAGTTCCTTTTGGATTTCCTTCTTGATCAATCACAACCGCAGCATTATCATCATACTGTATTATCATGCCGTTGTTACGTTTGAGTTCTTTACAAGTACGTACAATTACAGCTCTGATCACTTCTGATCTTTCTAAAGACGTATTGGGTACTGCTTCCTTGATTACAGCAACAACAATGTCACCAATATAAGCATATCGTCGATTACTGGCTCCTATGATTCGAATACACATCAATTGACGGGCTCCGCTGTTATCGGCTACATTCAAATGGGTTTGAGGTTGAATCATATTTTTTTTTTTTATTTTTTCTGTTCTTTCAGTCAAAAGCTTG